ATTTAAGTAGTTAAGTTATGTTTGTGAGAATGTCAATTTTTTGTCGTTGAAACGTAGTAATAGGATTATTGTCTTCATAATATAAACCTTTCTCCTATTTTCTGTCTAGATTAGAAAAATTTAACTTCAATAAAGAAGACAGAATAAAAAAAATAAAATTCTTACGAATATAGCCTTCCAATAATGAACAAGTATGAAAGCATTCACTGATCGAAGATGGTATCAACTCCCCATTGCGTATTGCTACTTATCGGGTATAGAATAGATTTGTTTCTCTTTGTTCCTGCAAACATAACATAATTGTTTCAACAAACTAGAACAAACATTAACCCTTGTTCCGAGATAATCCATTGAACAAAAGGGGTCCATTGCACAGTCATAGTCTTTTCCAATGCAATAAAGTTACATAGTGTCATTTATCTTTGATAAAGGGGTAATTCCATGGGTTTGCCTTGGTATCGTGTTCATACCGTCGTATTGAATGATCCCGGCCGGTTAATTTCTGTCCATATAATGCATACAGCTCTGGTTGCCGGTTGGGCCGGTTCGATGGCTCTATATGAATTAGCAGTTTTTGATCCCTCTGACCCCGTTCTTGATCCAATGTGGAGACAGGGTATGTTTGTTATACCTTTTATGACTCGTTTAGGAATAACCAATTCATGGGGCGGTTGGAGTATTACGGGGGGGACTATAACGGATCCGGGTATTTGGAGTTACGAAGGTGTGGCCGGAGCGCATATTGTGTTTTCTGGCTTGTGCTTTTTGGCAGCCATTTGGCATTGGGTGTATTGGGATCTAGAAATTTTTTGTGATGAACGTACAGGAAAACCTTCTTTGGATTTGCCTAAAATTTTTGGAATTCATTTATTTCTTTCCGGGGTGGCTTGTTTTGGTTTTGGCGCATTTCATGTAACAGGCTTGTATGGTCCCGGAATATGGGTGTCCGATCCTTATGGACTAACAGGAAAAGTACAATCTGTAAGTCCAGCATGGGGCGTAGAAGGCTTTGATCCCTTTTTTCCAGGAGGAATAGCCTCTCATCATATTGCAGCGGGGACATTGGGCATATTGGCAGGTCTATTCCACCTTAGTGTCCGTCCGCCTCAACGTCTATACAAAGGATTACGTATGGGCAATATTGAAACCGTTCTTTCTAGTAGTATCGCCGCCGTCTTTTTTGCAGCTTTTGTTGTTGCTGGAACGATGTGGTATGGTTCAGCAACTACTCCGATTGAATTATTTGGTCCCACTCGTTATCAATGGGATCAGGGATACTTTCAGCAAGAAATATATCGAAGAGTAAGTGCTGGGCTAGCCGAAAATCAAAGTTTATCAGAAGCTTGGTCGAAAATTCCTGAGAAATTGGCTTTTTATGATTACATTGGCAATAATCCGGCAAAAGGAGGATTATTTAGAGCGGGCTCAATGGACAACGGCGATGGAATAGCTGTTGGGTGGTTAGGACACCCTATTTTTAGAGATAAAGAAGGGCGTGAACTCTTTGTACGTCGTATGCCTACCTTTTTTGAAACATTTCCAGTCGTTTTAATAGATGGGGACGGAATTGTTAGAGCTGACGTTCCTTTTAGAAGAGCGGAATCTAAGTATAGCGTTGAACAAGTAGGCGTAACTGTTGAGTTTTATGGCGGCGAACTCAACGGAGTCAGTTATAGCGATCCACCTACTGTGAAAAAATATGCTAGACGTGCTCAATTGGGTGAAATTTTCGAATTAGATCGTGCTACGTTGAAATCTGATGGCGTTTTTCGTAGTAGTCCAAGGGGTTGGTTTACTTTTGGACATGCTTCCTTTGCCCTACTCTTCTTCTTCGGACACATTTGGCATGGGGCTAGAACCCTGTTCAGAGATGTTTTTGCTGGTATTGACCCAGACTTGGATGCTCAAGTAGAATTTGGAGCATTCCAAAAACTTGGAGATCCAACTACAAGAAGACAGGGAGTCTAATACAACATTGCTTTCTTTTTTTTGCCTCTATTTTTTTATAGGATACTAGAAAAATCTTAATTTGAATCACCGCCCCTCCTTTTTTTTACTCTTTTTATCATTATCGGGAAAATAATCCCAAGTAAGCAGGTATGGAAGCTATAATTGTAAACCACAATCGAATCTATGGAAGCATTGGTTTATACATTTCTATTAGTCTCGACTCTCGGGATAATTTTTTTCGCTATCTTTTTTCGGGAACCTCCTAAAGTTCCCACTAAAAAGGTGAAATGATTTTTCATTATCTCAATTGAAGTAATGAGCCTTCTGATATTGGAAGGCTCATTACTTCAACTAGTCTCCGTGTTCCTCGAAGGGATCTCTTAGTTGTTGAGAGGGTTGCCCAAAAGCGGTATATAAAGCGTACCCGGTAAAGCTTACAAGTAAACCAGATATAAAGATGGCGACTAGGGTTGCTATTTCCATTATTATAAAATTTCAAGATCACATACGGATCAATCAATCGTTTATATTATTATAACCGGAATGGTATACAAAGTCAATAGATCTCAATGAATACAATCAGATTTATGGCTACACAAACCGTTGAGGGTAGTTCTAGATCTCGTCCAAAACCTACTACCGTGGGGGCTTTATTGAAACCATTGAATTCGGAATATGGTAAAGTAGCTCCCGGATGGGGAACTACTCCTTTGATGGGAGTTGCAATGGCTTTATTTGCAATATTCCTATGTATTATTTTGGAAATTTACAATTCTTCTGTTTTACTGGATGGAATTTCAATGAATTAAATCCACAAGAAAATGAAATTAAAAAGAACCAGGAACAGGAAGTTCTAGTCTTTCAATAGAATACAAAATGAATTTTTCGGGTCCCGAATTCTATTTCTAACCCCCCTTTTGGTAGTTCAATCGCGGAATTTTTTTCTGTCTGTACTTCCGGAATATGAGTGTGTGACTTGTTATAATTGATCCTATTGATAATACAGAAAATGAGTCTGTCATCTTATCATGATGGAGATGGTTCTACCTCGTCGGATATTCATACTGGTATCTGGAACACGGAATATATAAAATATATCAATCAAGAAATATTTGAACTATGATTCATATTTAATATTCAGACCTCTCGATCGGATTCAAAAAAATTTTCTTTTCAAAGACAGAATTTAGAAGTTATAAATCGAAAGATTTTTCTTCTTTCAAACTCCTGTTTATGCCTATTTTGTTTAATCAACAGACAATTTTTTTTGTATTTTTAGTCATTATACCTATCCTATTGATTGAATAAGCGATGATCCAGTGGTTCTTACTCAAGGAATCTTTGGGCTTAGCTTTGGGGTTTTATTGAATCATCGTGGTTCTAGTATGAATCTGGGGTTTCAATCGATTCTATAGGGTCTTAACAAGAGAAATTCCTATTAATGATAAAAAAAATAGTAAAAGCCACATTACACACAATAAAAAAATAGGGAAAGAGAATATTCAAGAGGCCTGTAGTAACAATCAACATAAAGACGAATGAGCCGACTTGATATTTTGGCATTATCACCACAAAGAAGAACTTTCGGATTTTTATTCCCTCCTATCTTCCGAAAAGAGAAAATCCGGGATTAATAAGTTTCAAACTTTCTATTCTATTATATATCCCTTTCAATCAGTATTTGGGTGTCTGCTTGAGCTGTACGAGATGAAATTCTCATATACAGTTCTTAGAGGGGGAATTCACGCGGTTTACCTATCTCAATAAAGTCTATGATTGGTTCGAAGAACGTCTCGAGATTCAGGCGATTGCAGATGATATAACCAGTAAATATGTTCCTCCTCATGTGAACATATTTTATTGTCTAGGAGGAATTACGCTTACTTGTTTTTTAGTACAAGTAGCTACTGGGTTTGCTATGACTTTTTACTATCGTCCAACTGTTACTGAGGCTTTTGCTTCTGTTCAATATATAATGACTGAAGCTAACTTTGGTTGGTTAATACGATCGGTTCATCGGTGGTCGGCAAGTATGATGGTTCTAATGATGATCCTACATGTATTTCGTGTGTATCTCACCGGTGGGTTTAAAAAACCTCGCGAATTGACTTGGGTTACAGGTGTGATTCTGGCTGTATTGACCGCGTCTTTTGGTGTAACTGGTTATTCCTTACCTCGGGACCAAATTGGTTATTGGGCAGTTAAAATTGTAACAGGCGTACCCGAAGCTATTCCTGTAATAGGATCACCTTTGGTAGAGTTATTACGCGGAAGTGCTAGTGTGGGACAATCCACCCTGACTCGTTTTTATAGTTTACACACTTTTGTCTTGCCTCTTCTTACTGCCGTATTTATGTTAATGCACTTTCTAATGATACGTAAACAAGGTATTTCTGGTCCTTTATAGAATAGGAAAAGGGGTATATCATAGATATTTGTAATCAATCATTTATCACTTGGGGGAAGAAGAATAGTATTTCATTGCTACAAGTATGGATTGTTGAAAAGAATAATCCATGTATTTGGACATTTTCCTTCAACTCCACAATACAATATTGTATTTAGTTATTTAACATAAGATCACTAGTTGGAGGTAATTCTCCGAAAAAAAAAAAATGGATTATGGGAGTGTGTGACTTGAACTATTGATTAGGCCGTGCAGGTATATGTCTGTTTCTGCCACATTGAAATTAATAATCGAATGTGTCTTTTGTCCAACCACCGTATAAGTAAGTCCTATACATACAGAGAGAGGATAGGCCGGTTCGTTTGAAGAGAATCTATTCTATGATCAACCCTGGATCATGTCATGCATGAACAGGCTCCGTAAGATCCAGTCGAATGTGTGATTTTGCATAATAGAATATATAATTCGGGTTTTGTTTTATCATTTTTTTTTTTATTATTAATAGTTTGAATAGTATTCAAATGCGTTCATTTCCTATGCATCGACCTGATCTATAATACTATCGGAGTGAAACAGGGGATCTAAAGAACAACAGAGGCTAGACTATATTAGTAACAAGTAAACCCTATGCTATGTAAATATA